AATAGAATACAAAATTCAGAAAAGCAAAAACGAAGAAAAGGGAACATAATCTCACCTTCTTCTGTACCATACCATAAAGAACCATATATTTTGACCCTTCTCCAAAAAGAAGTATCTCTATTTAGAGATTTATCTACTTAGATGACTAAACCATACTCCATCTATATTATTAACGAATATGTATCCCAATCCATCTCGAGTAATTTGTATCAATATCTATTTGGTAGATCCTTTTTTCTGTGCCAGGAACCAGATTTGAACTGGTGACACGAGGATTTTCAGTCCTCTGCTCTACCAACTGAGCTATCCTGACCCTTTCTTGTGCATCATCCTAGTAGAGTATTTGTATCTATGTCAATTAAAGGGACTAAAAAATCAATTAAAGTATTCAAAATTTTGAATTTGGAAATGGAGAGATAGTGCTATGCATTGTGAATGACTTACTTAATATTAAATAATAATCGAGTTAATAATCGAGATTTCTTGCCGATACTCTAATAAATAAGAAATCTGTTCCATGGACAGCATAAGATCCAAAGAGTTCTCTTCGGACTCCTTTGTGAAAGAATAGAATGAGAAAGCTAATGAATCTTAAACCCGTTGATGAAAAGAAAAAAAGAGGATAAATACTATAGTTAGAGTTAGGGAATAAAAGAGGGTTTTTATTGGGGATAGAGGGACTTGAACCCTCACGATTTAAAAAATCGACGGATTTTCCTTTTACTAGAAATTTCATTGTTGTCAGTATTGACATGTAGAATGGGACTCTCTCTTTATCCTCGTACGATTAATTCACTTTTTAAAAGATCTCGAAAACTATGAATTGAAGGATTTGATTACTCAATATTCGATTAGAATGGATTCACAATAATTCTAAAAAAATGCAGAATTTCCTATTTCATAATCATTCCTAAATTCATTATAAAAAAGAAGAAATAACATATAATGTTATGGGTTCCGTGATTAATCGTTTGATATGCCAGTATATATACGTGTGTATTAGATATATAAAGCCCTTATTTCTCTAATTTAGAGGAAGTTCCACTACCAACACAACGTAATCAACTCGATTCGTTAGAACAGCTTCCATTGAGTCTCTGCACCTATCCTTTTCCTTTGGATTCTAGTTTTAGAATCGCTTGTTTTCTCAAAACATGGATTTGGCTCAGGATTGCCCATTTTTAATTCCAGGGTTTCTCTGAATTTGGAAGCTACCACTTAGCAGGTTTCCATACCAAGGCTCAATACAATCAAGTCCGTAGCGTCTACCAATTTCGCCATATCCCCATTTTCCTTTTCTTTAAGACTTGAATTCCTTGTGTAATTTTATCCATCTCTTAGCATTTTTTTGGAATTGTTGAATTCATTACTCGACATAGTCTAGCAGTTCGTCTCTATATGAGAGACCCTGCTTATTGCAATTCAGAATTGAATTGATTCTATCGTTGATGTATTTGCAATTCAATCCGAATCAATATATCCAAAAGTTTTTCTCTCCCCCACCTCCCGCCTTCCCTTTTTAGAGTATTCAAAATCATACTATAACGCTTGATATTCATTCTTTTTTTCTAATCAGAATTTGCAATTTCATTTGCTATGATTCTATGTTCTCATTAGTGAAATATTAAGTTCTCATTAGTGAAATATTAATCATTAATTGTCAAAGCAAGAACTTTATGTAAGAGTGGAAGCCCAAAAAGGGGATTAGGAATTTATTTGGTAGGAGAAATTATTAACAAAAAAAAGAAAAAATATCTCAAAAAAATGTCCTTAATGATATTTAAGGATATCATCTAGTTAAGCATATCAAGCTAACTTTATGAAGTTCTAGTATTTTTTTTTTCTAACTAGAACTTTGAATTTCAAACTAGTTAATAGCTAAGATTAATAATTAAAATCTAGCATTTTATGGATTTCCTATACATATTTGTATTTGTTACACTATTTCTGTTATGTAAGCCCACTTAGCTCAGAGGTTAGAGCATCGCATTTGTAATGCGAGGGTCATCGGTTCAAATCCGATAGTCGGCTTTTTTCTCTATCGATTTTCCATGAACAAGAATCTCTCTTTTTCTCCGAATTAAATGGAGAATCATCTATTACGTCGTTCTACCTTACAACTTTGCTAGATACAAAACAAAAAAATAAATAATATATATACAAAAAATCCACATGTTGATGAAATTCCATTTTTTGTGGTACTTTAGTAGATTTTACCTTGTTTATCCTTTAGTTTAATTCAGTTTTAATTTCGATTTATTGTGTAATGTAAATAAAATGAAATTGATTGTGTAAAATGAAATTTCAATAAAATAAAAAAGGAGTCTTCATGTCCCGTTATCGAGGACCTCGTTTCAAAAAAATACGCCGTCTGGGAGCTTTACCAGGACTCACTAGAAAAACGCCTAAATCCGGAAGTAATCTGAAAAAGAAATTCAATTCTGGGAAAAAAGAACAATATCGTATTCGTCTTCAAGAAAAGCAGAAATTGCGTTTTCATTATGGTCTGACAGAACGACAATTACTTAGATATGTCCATATCGCTGGAAAAGCAAAAAGGTCAACAGGTCAGGTTTTACTACAACTACTTGAAATGCGTTTGGATAATATCCTTTTTCGATTGGGTATGGCTTCAACCATTCCTGAGGCCCGGCAATTAGTTAACCATAGACATATTTTAGTTAATGGTCGTATAGTCGATATACCAAGTTTTCGTTGCAAACCCCGAGATATTATTACTACGAAGGATAACCAAAGATCAAAACGTCTGATTCAAAATTCTATTGCTTCATCCGACCAGGTGAAATTGCCAAAGCATTTGACTATTGACACATTGCAATATAAAGGACTAGTAAAAAAAATAATAGACAGGAAGTGGGTCGGTCTGAAAATAAATGAGTTGTTAGTTGTAGAATATTACTCTCGTCAGACTTGAACTTAACGAAAAAAGGAAAGGTTCATAGAATTTGATTCCCCTTCCCCTTTCCCCGAACTAAATCGATCTAAGGGCCTTAGTTCGTATTTTCTCATTCACCTATCATAAGCAGTAATTTGGTATAGAGAATTTCTATTAAATAGAGGTACAAACAGTATTATTGTTGGAACCAATTGTTATTTGATTTGATACATTGTGATCGGTAACGTTGATAAATTAAGAGAAACGGAAAGAGAGGGATTCGAACCCTCGGTAAACAAAAGTCTACATAGCAGTTCCAATGCTACGCCTTGAACCGCTCGGCCATCTTTCCCACATAATCTTATTATTGAAAAGAAACTGAGTGAATAGCGAGTTTTCGTATTCCTGCAGTACCGGTACAACCACAACCGCTGGGGGGTTCCATGGTTCTATTGGAATAATTCCTTTCCCATTTCCTAGGATACCCATGAGCAGAACTATTACTTACTATCTATTTCAGATAAGTGGAAAAGAGTCCGGGATTTTTTTTACTAGGAATTCCGTTCCGCTCCCTCGAAAAGTTTTAGTTTGGTTTTTCTCCAAAGAAAAAGAGAATGAAAGAATTCTTCTTATTCCATAATAAAATATTCTTTTTATTCCATAATAAAATAAAGTAATCCTAGAAGTCTGTTTGCATAACGTACGCTACGCCATACAATCGAAATAGAAAATAGGGTATGGGACAATTAATGACTTTGAAAACGCGAAATAGCTGATGAGAGAAGTTGTTGTTGAGAAATAGGAAAGTGGAATGAAATCCAATCTTAGTTAAATATTTCATATTTCTTCTTTTCCAAACAGAAGGAAAAGGAGACAATTTGAGCTGGGCAGAAAGCCCCTATCTCTTTAGAGCATATGGATCCATTTATAAGAATCGAATTAGTTTGTTTTTATGTTATTTTGTGAAGTAATGAAAAGAATTCTATATAGAATGGATTGGTAATTATGCCTAGATCCCGTATAAATGGAAATTTTATTGATAAGACCTCCTCAATTGTAGCCAATATTTTATTGCGAATAATTCCGACAACCTCAGGAGAAAAAAGGGCATTTACTTATTATAGAGATGGTGCGATTTGACTTATAGAGATGGTGCGATTTTACTCTTTTTATTGTTTTATTAGCCCTACACCTCAGTCTTACGAGAAAGAGAGGCGGTTCGTATAGAGAGAAGAAAATTAGTAAAGGAAACCCACGCTTGGTGAAGGTGAGATGAAGTTTGGAGATCTAACAATTCCTTCTGTCGTGTATCCTCGATTGATGCAGCCTCAGATGCTTCAATTGTAGATTTGAGTATTGAGCGAAAGGTTACACCTACAGTATAGGTTCTGTATTACATACAGGCCAATCCTACTCTACTAGTACCAATAGGCAGCATAGGGGAGAAAAGCACTACACCTAGAAATAGGAATCAACAAGAGAAAAACTTTGTTAGAAATTAGCCCTTTCCTGATCGGTATCAGGGCTGGCAAGAATGGTTGGGACAACAAACAACCATCAGGTTTGTACTTTGGATACCCCTATAACCATCAAAGATCGTTGAAGTGGCTAATTCCTGTAAATAGGAAGCGTTGAGAACAAAGAAATTCTTGGAGCTATCGTTTTCCTCTAGCATTAATAGAATTAATTGGTGTTAAGAAAAAACCTCTTGCGGGAAGGTTGGCTAGAGATTTCTTGTAAAAATACCAGCCCCTTTCGGTTCATAATCAGATGGGACTAATTCGATTTTTATTCTATAGATTATTTCGCTTAGTACTATGTACAGAAGGGAGGAGCCGTATGAGATGAAAACCTCATGTACGGTTCTGGAACGGAGATTTTTTGAATAGAATGAACGACCGTAACGGATGTTGGCTCAATCCGAAGGAAATTATGCGGAAGCTTTGCAGAATTATTATGAAGCTACGCGACTAGAAATTGATCCCTATGATCGAAGTTATATACTCTATAACATAGGTCTTATACACACAAGCAATGGAGAGCATACAAAGGCTTTGGAATATTATTTCCGGGCACTAGAACGAAACCCCTTCTTACCGCAAGC